TTTGTTAAGTTTTTTTTATTGTGATTCGAAATAACATAATAACACAAAGGGAATCACGCTCTGTAGGATTTGAACCTACGACATCGGGTTTTGGAGACCCGCGTTCTACCGAACTGAACTAAGAGCGCTTTTTTATGACAGGAGATACGATTGTAAAGAAAAGGATTTTCTCATTTTTGTACCCCCAATGCGTCTTGTATACATTGGTATGCAAAAATGAAAGATTATGTCCAATTTTATTTAATTGATCTCACTCAGATCCCAGTCAATTAATCCCTTGTTACCGCCCATAGGAGAAGTAATAGGTAGGGATGACAGGATTTGAACCCGTGACATTTTGTACCCAAAACAAACGCGCTACCAAGCTGCGCTACATCCCTTTTCCAAAATTTTTGTACAGTGTCATTGTACAAAATCCATGTCTTGTTTTCCACATCGTTATTTTTTCCTCGATTCATATACAATTTTCTTGTCATTTCTTCTTTTTGGTTTCATATAATAAAAGAATTATATACATCTGAAACCTAACGTATAAAAAAGATGACTATTTTGCTTAGGAAGAAGAGGGTCTCTTTTTCTTTTTTAGGGACAGGGGTAGGAAAATCTTATCTACTGTTCATTGTACATATCCATTTTTGTTAGGAATTCCGTACAAAAAAATACAAATGATCTTGAACTACAGCATCTGACCATATATGTATTACAATAAAGAAGGAGGATTTTCAATGCGAGATATAAAAACATATCTTTCCACAGCGCCTGTGCTAACTACTCTATGGTTTGGGTCTTTAGCGGGTCTATTGATAGAAATTAATCGTTTATTCCCAGATGCTTTGTCATTCCCTTTTTTCTAGTTATTAATATTATATTAATATTATTAATATAATATGCGAAAAAAATGAAGAAAATTTGAGATACAATTCTACGTGACGTGACTAAAACTTAGTCCCCCCCTTTTTCAGTTCTTTAGGATAGGAAGGAAAGAGAAAGAAAAAGTATATTGAACCTCAGCAAAAATCCGGTGGATCTAAGATCCCATTTTGGAGAACAGAAATAGAAAGGGGGTCCAGTCTAAGGTAAAAAAAAAGCTCCACGAAATCATAGCATAAAAAAAAGATACTTAAATGAAATACTGGGATTAGGATAGGAATAATTGATAGTTAGAAAAAAATTGTATTACTTACATTATTACTATATATATAATAATATTATATTAATATTAATTAGAATTACAACAAAATATTTAGAAATGGAATTTCTAATTAGTAACTTCTATTGATATTGATTTTTTTTCTTTTTTGTTCTTTTCGTCTTCTTAGGTTCGGGTCGAAAACAGAAGAGTTAAGTTGATCAAACAAAAATGCAAAGGGGGTTCATGGCTAAGGGTAAAGATATCCGAGTTAGAGTTATTTTGGAATGTACCAGTTGTGTCCAAAATGGTGTCAATAAAGAATCGCCAGGCATTTCTAGATATATTACTCAAAAGAATCGGCACAATACACCCAGTCGATTAGGCTTGAGAAAATTTTGTCGATATTGTCACAAGCATACGATTCATGGGGAAATAAAGAAATAAATCGAACGTGTGTTTGATCTTTCAAAGGGGCAGGAAAAGGAAGAACTTAACATATCTTAACATAAACATATATATATATATATAATATAATAATATAATAATATACAAATAATATACAAATAAAAATATAGAATATACAAAAAACCTATTTCGGTCGGATCTGAAATGAATAAAGAAATAGAATTTTAGAGATAAGGAATAAACCATGGATAAATCCAAGCAACCTTTTCGTAAATCCAAGCGATCTTTTCGTAGGCGTTTTCCCCCAATTGAATCGGGGGATCGAATTGATTATAGAAACATGAGTTTAATTAGTCGATTTATTAGTGAACAAGGAAAAATATTATCTAGACGGGTGAATAGATTGACCTTGAAACAACAACGATTAATTACTATTGCTATAAAACAAGCTCGTATTTTATCTTTGTTACCTTTTCTTAATAATGAAAAACAGTTTGAGAGAGCCGAGTCAATCCCTAGAACTACCGGTCCTAGAACCAGAAATAAATAGATATACTCTTCCATTGATTCAAAACTTCAATCGGAATTCAAGCTCAGATTGATGTTTTGTTCGAAAAGCCTCAAATCCAGATTTTATTGTTGTGTTATAAGAAACAACAAATAGGGAAAGAATAAATCTTTTTTTTTTGAAAGATGTTCGTTCATTTCTACTACTTATCTTATCTTAATTTTTTTTATTCTATCTTCCCGGAGTACATTCTCCGGGGAATGCAATTCTGTTTCAATCATTCCTATATATGACTTTAGAATGTCTTTTATTTCATAATTTTATTGGAAATCGTGTAAAGACAATTCTTATTTGATATAGCTATTTGCGCAAGTATTTTACGATTAAGAAGTAATTGCTTCTTGTACAGATTGTGTATTAATCTACTATAACTATAGAATACCCCTTTCTCACGAGCCGCTGCATTTATCCGAGCGATCCACAAACGACGAAAGTCCCTCTTTTGCCTGCCCCTATCTCGATGAGAGGAAACCAAAGCTCTCATTTTCTGTTGAGTAATGGTTCGAGTAAGTCTTGAATGCGCCCCTATAAAGGTTGATGCAAATAAACGAATTTTTGTTCGACGTCTCCGAGCTATATATCCTCGTCTAACTCTGGTCATTGAATCAAATTACACTTTAATGAATGAATAACTAATTGATTTCTCTTCTTTCAGTCATCCTTTTATTCCCCGGTTGATTAATAACAAAACGGATTATTCCGATATATAAAATAGAAATTCCAATGGCTTTTGCTACTATGACCTTCCCAACCACGATTTTTAATCCTTTCAGGTAAAATACCTAGAAATAAGAAATTCTAACGATATTAAAAAAATAAAAGCAAAAAATAGTGGGTTCCGTCGTTTCTATGGTTATTTCATAAACGGCGAGGTCCTCTCTATACACCGGAGCCTCTTCTTTCATTTAATCAAATGTTATTGTAAACTTGTATAGTTCACTCTCTTTGGCTCTACCAATCAATTATACAGTAATAGATCTTTTCACAAAAAAAGCTATCCATACAGTGACGGCATTTAATTATGAAAGTTGGCTAGGTAGCTGACCTTGTTAGTCCGTTCTTTCAAGAAAGGGAACATAACCTTTTTGCTTCTTGTAGTACTATTTCCTCCGCTTAATGGATAACTATTTGCTACCAATGGGGAATTGCTTTTCATCTCAAATTGAGGTGATTGGATTTGCACCAATGGAAACCATAAATTTCATACACAAAAAATATAGGTATATGATAGATCCTCATTTTTAGATAGTAAAAATGGCTTTTTCCACTCTATCTATCCTATTGGTGATTGGTACTGGAAAAATGGTTTCGTTTGTTCGAACTCATGATCTAAACGAGTCGCACATACACCCTAGTACATGTTCCCCGACGCTGAGGACATCCTCGAAGTGCGGGGGATTTCGTGATTTTTCTTATTGGCTGTCTTGTGTTTCTAATAAGTTGTTTAATTGTCGGCATATCATACATATATATAATAAAATAGGTTGGTTTAGATCGATCTTAACCTGATGATTGATGATTATGAATTATTTCCATTCAATATCAAATCACGAAAAATTCGAATTCTGATTTGAAACGGAATCCTGTATTTACACGAAATCTCCAGTATTTTCATTTTCGACCGCTACAAGATCAACAATACCATGAGCTTGGGCTTCTGTTGCTGACATAAAAACATCCCTTTCCATGTCTTCGGATATAACCCATAAAGGGTTGCCCGTTCTTTGTACATAAACCTTTGTGAGGGTTTCGCGAAGTTTCAGTAGTTCTTCCGCTTCCAGGATAAATTCCCCTGCTTGCGCCTCATAAAAAGAACTAGCAGGTTGGTGAATCATGACCCTGATAATATTGATATAACATCATGCATGAACGGTTCTTCTATCTTGCAGGATTGGGCTAAAGTAAGGGATAAAAAAACAAGAAGAAAAAAAACAAATAGAATGGAACAGCCGTACAGGCATCTTTTGTACATTGCATACGGCTCTGCAATGGCATTTCTTCCTCTCTTCTCTTCAATTTCTATTCTATCGAAGAAAAAAATGGAATCCATCCGATCCAGATCGTTGAATGATCCATTTACCACCCTTCCTTTCGTATTGTAGGAGTCAAAAAATACTATGATGGTTCTGTTGCTTTCTATATTTATCTCGTCTGTGATTTAGCAATCCCAAAGTTTCTTTTTTTTTTTTCATTTTCGTACTCTTTCTTTCGTAACGTAAATATCATAAAGAGACTTCTGGTGTGGAAGAAAAATGGTTTGTGACGCTGAAATGTACTCCTGACACATAAGATCAAATCGGAATAACCTTTGTTTCATACTACTATCTCGATACAAAATCTCATGTTAGGAAAAACAATACTAGTTTGTTCATATCGAACTCGAAGTGCCATGCTATTATTACCTATTTTTCATATTATTCACATTCGATATGGCGAAGGCATAGTCTTCTTCTTTTTTTTTCAAATAAAAACTCATTGGCGCCAAGCGTGAGGGAATGCTAGACGTTTGGTAATTTCTCCTCCGACCAGAATGAAAGATCCCATTGAAGCGGCTAATCCCATGCAAATTGTATGCACATCGGGCGAAACAAATTGCATAGTATCATAAATGGCTATTCCTGGTATTACCCATCCGCCGGGGGAGTTTATAAACAAATAAAGATCCCTAGTATCATCTTCTATACTGAGATATACCATGAGACCAACAAGTTGATTTGAGATCTCACTATCAACTTCTTGGCCTAAAAAAAGTAATCTTTCTCGATAAAGTCGGTTGATTAGGACAAAATTGTATCCCTTTTGAACCGTACGCGCATCTTTGGATGCATACGGTTCAAAAAAATTGTGAAAAAATAATCAATGTGTCGATTCCAATCCTATCTCTTTTTTTTGTAA